AAGAGAATTGAGTCTTTTAATCGATGAATTTGCTGAAGAATCAACATCAAATTGGAAAGGAATTTCTTTATTTCCGGAACAAAGACGAATTGATTCAGAAGATCCAGAAAAAGTTTTGAAATTTTTAATCGAAAGAGTCATAATTGATCCCATCATTCAAACAATATGCGATACAGCCATAATTCCTCCCATGGAAAAAACAACCCGAAAAAAATCGATTGGAATAAATAAAAAAGTCCCCCGATGGTCATACAAATTATTCAGCGAGGTAGAACAACTCGGAAAAACTGAAACAACGGAAGAGGGGGAAGAGTGGATAGTAGATCATCAAATTCGCTCGAGGAAAGCGAAACGTATAGTTATTTTTACGCAGGGTCCAGAGGATGCCGACCCTAGTATCAAAACTATGACGAAGCCTGATGAAATAGAAGAAGTGGATATGATAGATTATCCCTATGAAGCGGATTTTCGTCGAGACATAATCATTGGTTCTATGCGTGTTCAAAGACGTAAAACCCTTACGGGGAAAATGTTTCCCTTATATCCGTATTCCCCACTTTTTTTCGACAGAGTAGGATTTTCTTGGGATGTTCTTTTCGAACCATTCATATTATCAGTAATTGAGATTTCCGACCTAATACAAGACATTTTTAGAAAGGGTATAAAAGGAAGCGTAGCAAAAAGAATAAAGAGGTTGAAAAAAAAAAAAATGTACATGGAGGAAAACAAAAGCTACGAAGAAATTAAAAAAGAAGTCAATGAAATGGAAAAGGGGCGGGACGGGCAGACGGAAATGGAACGAATAGAAAGGACACGAGAAAAAATATCAGACCTCTATGATGTCCTTATTTATGCTCATGGAATAAGAGCTTTTATTTTACTAATTCAGTCGAGGCTTAGACAATCTATTGTATTACCTTCATTGATACTAGCTAAAAATATTGTCCGTTTCTTATTACGCCAAGAGTCCGAGTGGGAGCAGGATATAAGGGAGATGAATAGAGAAGTGTATGTTATATGCACCTATAATGGTATGCCAGTACTAGAACCAGGAAGAAACGGAATTTTTCCTCAAAACTGGGCCACAGAGGGTATACAAATAATGATAAGATTTCCTTTCCGTCTGAAACCTTGGCACCGATCTAAGATACGACCTTCTCGTAGGGATCCAAATCCAAAGCAGGACTTTCCTGCTTCTTTTTTAACGATTTTGGGACTGGAAACTGACCGTCCTTTTGGTTCTCCTCTCGTAGGACTTGGTATTTTGTTTCGTTATTATTTTGGACCCCCTTTGAAAAAACTCCAAAAAGCAATTATAAAATGGAGTTTTCGAGCTCTAAAAAGTTTCAAAGAAAGAACAAAATTATTGTTTCTAAAGGTCCAAAAAGAACCCCAAAAATTGAGAGAGGATTCGAGTGAAATAAAAAAAGATTCTATAATCAATAATCAGATTATTCATGAATCATCCATTCAAACCCGATCTATGGATTGGACAAATTATTCACTGACAGAAATCAAAATTAAAGATCTGACTGATAGAACAAGCACAATCAGAAATCAAATAGAAAGAATTACAAAAGACAAGAAAAATGGATTTCGAACTCTAAAGATAAATATTAGTCCTAACAAAACAAGTTATGGTGCTCAAAAATTAGCATCACTAAAAAATTTTTTTCAGATATTAAAAAGAAGAAATGATCGATTAATCCGTAAATCACATTATTTTATAAAATGGATCGTGGAAAGGATATACACGTATATCCTTCTAGAGAGCTTTCCATATATCATTAATCATCTTACTAATAGTCTTTATAGGCCCATGGTCGTTATAAAACTTTTTCGTAAATTAAAAAAAAAATATTTTTTTGATACAAAAGAGAAAAAGATAATTGAGCGTATTTCAACTATACAAAAAAAACTTTCACCTTCTCGTATTCGTCATAGGATTCAGACGAAGTCGGAGGTTTCTTTTAAATTATCCCTCGTGTCACAGGCCTATGTATTTTACAAATTATCACAAACCCAGGTTATTAACTTGTATAAGTTAAGATCTGTCCTTCAATATGACGGAGCGTCTTTATTTCTTAAGAATGAAATAAAAGATTATTTTCAAAGACAAGGAATAATTTCTTCCGAATTAAAGCATAAGAAACTTCAGAATTCTGGAATGAATCAATGGAAAAATTGGTTAAAGAGTCATTATACATACGATTTATCTGGGCTAAAATGGTCTAAATTAGTACCGCAAAAATGGCGAAATAGAGTCAATCAACATTGTAGGGTTGAAAAAAAAATTTTAATCAAACGGGATTCATCTGAAAGAGAGGAAAAGGTTTCGTTATTGATAAATAAAAACGATCATTTTCAAAAAATGTATAGATATGATCTTTTAGCATATCAATCGATTTATTATGAAGATAAGAAGGACTCATATAATTACAACATACATAAACCGAAATTTGTTGATACGGGGGGGAGTATCCCTATTACTAATTTTATAAGAAAAGATTATTTTATGTATATAAAAAATCCAGATAGAAAATTTTTTGATACGAAAGGTCTTTTTTATCTCAAAATTAATAACGATAAAGAAATCAACCCATCCAATCAAAAGGGTTTCTTTTCTTTTTTTGATTGGATGGGAATGAATGAAGAAAGACTAAATCGTCCTGTATCGAAGCCGATACCTTGGTTATTCCCACAATTTGAGTTATTTTTTAATGTATCTAAAATGAAACCCGGGTTTATACCAATTCATTCACTTATTTTTCATTTTAATGAAGATGTTAGTCAAAATAAAAATATCACTAAAAAGAAAAAGGGGGATCTTATACTATCAAATGAAAAAGAAAAAAAATCTTTTGAATTAGAGAATCAAGAAGAAAAAAAAACCATAGGTCAAAGAGATCTCGCATCAGATGCCCAAAACCGAGGGAACCCTGAATCTGTTCTCTCAAACCAACAAAAATATATGGAAGAACTTTATACGAAATCAGATATGAAAATGGGTAGAACGAAAAATCAACCCAAAAGCATTTGGACTTGGGAAATAGACTTAGATGCGTTCATGAAAGGATCTTTTGCTTTGCAATTGAAATGGATGCTGAGTCCTTTGACTATGGAATTATTCGATTATGCGCTGTCCGTACTTGAATTGGAAAAGGAAAGCAGAATGACAACAAAGTCTGGTTTCGGCTTTATTAAGAAGGAGGAGTTAACTCTGGATCCAATGCTAATCCGGGATTTGAATCTTTCAAAAATCCTAAAAGAGGGAATATTTATTATCGAACCAGTTCGTATACCTGTAAAACATAATGTAGAATTTATTATGTATCAAACCATAAGGATTTCTTTGGTTCATGAGATTAAACAAAAAAATAATCAAAAAAGATACAGAGAAAATATGGATAAGAATCATTTTGAGGAATCGATTGCAAGACATCAAATGATGACGAAAAATAGAAACAAAAATCATTATGATTTGCTTGTTCCTGAAAATATTTTATCGTCTAGACGGCGTAGAGAATTGAGAATTCTAAGTTGTTTCAATTCAAGGAATAGTAATTGTGTGGATAAAAATGCAGTATTTTGCAATGGGAACAAGGTAAAAACCTGTGGTCAATTTTTGGATGAAAGCAAAGATCTTGATAGAGATAAAATGAAATTAATTAAATTAAAATTCTTTCTTTGGCCCAATTATCGATTAGAAGATTTAGCTTGTATGAATCGCTATTGGTTTGATACTCATAATGGTAGTCGTTTCAGTATGTTAAGGATACATATGTATCCACGATTGAAAATTGATTGATGATACAATTGTCTTCCCCTACGATATATATATATCGGGTGGATAAATAGCTGCGCACATGCCTTGTCTTACATCCTTTTTTGATACATGAATACTAATTCAATGACGTATCAATTAGATCATAAAATGAATCAATAAGGAAATTCGGATTGATTCTTGTGTATACCAGATCAAAATACCTCGCATTATTATTACTGATCAGTAAAATTCATATTCGTAAAATAAAAAAAGTAAATTAATAAAAAAATTGACGCATAGAATAAATACAAAAAAAGATAAGAAGAAATGCGCCCCCCACCTACATACTTGAGACCTTCTCCTAGAAAAAAACTTGCAACACCCAATCCATTTGGAATTCCATCAATTACCCGCCTGTCAAAAAAATTAACTAGTTCGGACAACCCTCTTACACTCCGAATTACGTATGTTGTATAAAAAGCATCTATGTAACCACGATGATGGGCCCAATCATATATTACATTTTGAATTTTGTCCGAAAAAACCCTATTTCGATACCCTTTGGCAAAAAAATTAATTAAGGCAAAATTTTGTAAGGACGAATAAATGGGTTTATATAAAAAAGACGCTATAACTATTCCAGAATAAGCTATACTAACCGAAAGGGTCGCATTTAACACAAATTCAGACCAATCAAAAAAAATTTCATTATTCAATTTTTGATGTAAAAGATTTACAGATGGGGTTAACCATTTGGACAATATATCCAAATCTATGCCTTCTTGATTGAAAGGAATTCCTAGGAATCCAATGAACAAAGTAAAAAAAATCAATACTAGTAGAGGAAATAACATAGTATTATCCGATTCGTGAGGATATGGCGCAATTTTTTTAGTGTCACTATTTTTAATAATAATAAAGGATCGCATTGGGTTTTTTAGATTTTCGTGTGGATTCTTAGAAAAGCTTTCGTTATTTTTTATTGGTAACAAAGTTAATAAACGAAAATTTTTGTTAATAAGTTTCAGTCCATCTTGACCCCATAAAGATATTGAATAGAAGGAACTACTTTTTTTTCCATTGTAATTTTGAAAATGAACGTTTAAATGACCCTCAAACATAAGTAAATATATGCGAAACATATAAAATGCTGTTAATCCTGCTGTAGTCCAGGATATGATTGCGAAAGTTGGTGAATACAACCAAGTATCATTAAGAATTTCATCTTTGGACCAAAAACAAGCAAGAGGTGGAATACCAGAAAGAGAAAGTGTACCTAAAAAAAAAGCCGTTTTTGTGATTGGCACGTGTTTTTTTAAACCCCCCATAAAAACCATATTCTGGTTTTTATCTGGAGAATACCCAACAATAGCTTCCATAGAATGAATAATGGATCCAGACCCTAAAAACAACAATGCTTTTGAGTAAGCATGCGTAATCAAATGGAATAAAGCAGCTCGATAAGACCCCATACCTAGAGCTAACATCATATACCCCAATTGAGACATTGTAGAATAAGCTAAACTTCTCTTAATGTCTTTTTGGGCAAGAGCTAAAGTGGCTCCTAAAAGTACTGTTATTATACCTATTAAAGCGATTAGATGTAGTATGGGGGGGATGACTATCAAAAGAGGAAAAAGTCGAGCGACAAGAAAAATCCCCGCAGCTACCATAGTAGCAGCATGTATAAGAGCCGAAATCGGAGTAGGCCCCTCCATAGCATCAGGTAACCATACGTGAAGGGGGAATTGGGCGGATTTGGCAACTGCACCAGCAAACAATAAGAAAGTACATACAGTTCCAACTAAAAAATGGACTTCATTATTATAAATCAAGGTATTGAATATTTCGAACAAATCGCGAAATTCGAAACTGCCTGTTAGCCAATAAAGACCCAAAATGCCTAATAATAAACCAAAATCCCCTACACGATTAGTTACAAACGCTTTTTGACAAGCATTTGCTGCAGCAGGTCGTGTAAACCAAAAACCTATTAATAGATACGAACACATTCCAACTAATTCCCAAAAAATATAAATTTGTATTAAATTTGAACTAGTAACTAAGCCAAGCATAGAAGTATTGAAAAAACTCAGATAAGCAAAGAATCTCAAATATCCTTGATCATGAAACATATAATTGTCACTATAAATAAGAACTAGAATACCAACAGTAGTAATTAACATTAACATAATAGAAGTAAGTGGATCAACCAAATAACCGAACTCTAAAGAAAAATCATTATTGATGGTCCAAGACCATACAGTTTGATAGATAGAACTGCTATTTATTTGCTGAATAGACAATTTCATTGAAAAAATCATAACTATAGTTAACAACAAAATACTAGGAAAAGCCCACATACGCCTAAGATTTTTTGTTGTCTTCGGAAAAAGAAGAAGTCCTGCTCCGATTAACAAAGGAACTGTAAGTGGAATAAAAGGTATGATCCATGCATTTTGGTAGATATGTTCCATAAAAAATAAAATTTGATTTTCGATTCACCGGCTCTTACCTCTTTCGAAGGAGGTCAATAAAAAAAATTAAGATATGCGATAATAGAATTTGATTTCTATTCAAAAGCGAAATTCTTAGAATAAGCATTTTTTATTTAGTAATATTCAACTCAAGAAGTTCTAATTGGTCAAATGACCAAATAGTTTTTAGTGAAAGTAAATACTTAGTTATTAATGAAACTTTTCAAACCTATGAATATAAAGAATATCAAAAATTTATACCTTTCATTATTCTTTTGATAAATCCATAAATAGAAAAAAGATCAAAAATTAGACCAAATAAAAAAGTACGTAAGTCTGATACTGATATGAATCACAAGATCTACTAAAATTCATAATCTAATTTAAGTCAAAAACTAGGAACTTTTTTAATTTGTTTATTCGGAATCAGTTAAGTTATTAGTTCTATGCAAAACTCGTTGATTGATTGTCTTCTCTTTCAATAAAGCATATTTCTTTTTTTTCTATGCTAGCCAAGACTTTACTTTACTTTCGACTTTACATAAAATAAAATTAAAAAAATGGATAAAAACATATCAAATCCTGTCTACTCTAACTAAATAACAAGTCTTGGTTCAATAAAAAAAGAAAAGAAAAAAATGCCACGTATTTGTTAAAAAGAGTCAAGTTTCTATTAGGTAATTAGGTAAGAGTAGCTTACTTAACTCTTCTAAATTTAAACCTTTCGATGGGTTTATTATATGACATGTAAGTAAAATATGAAATAAAAAAAAAGAGAAGTAACATAACAAAAATAAACAGAAATAGAAGTCGAAAGTTTGCTTCTTTATTTTCTTTTTTATGGTACATCGTATTCTATAAATAGAAATTTGAATAAAAAAAAGGGTCTATAACTAAAAAAAATAGGACAGAAAGATTCCTTTGCTTTGAATACTAGATGTCTTTCACATCCAACTAGAACAATGAATAACCTATTCATTTTTGAATGGCAGTTCCAAAAAAGCGTACTTCAATTTCCAAAAAGCGTATTCGTAAAAATGTTTGGAAAAGAAAAGGATATTCGGCAGCATTAAAAGCTTTTGCATTAGCTAAATCTCTTTCTACCGGGAATTCTAAAAGTTTTTTTATACGAAAAATAAGTAATCAAATGTTAGAATAATCTGAATTGATCTGACTCAAAAAAACTTCTACAAAATTTCCTTTAACATTTATATTCATAAAAAAGTCGAAAAAGTAATCATTTTTTTTTTGAATATAGAAATAGAATTAACGCTTTGTATTCATTAAATTTTTTTTTTGAATTAATCAACATCAACGAAACTAAACCCTGCTTCTCTCTTATGATATGTAAACCCACTTTATACGGTACTTTTTGAAAACTAGAGGATTTCACTACCCTTCTTTTTTTTAGTATATTTTATCATTTCTGGGATGGGGATTCTTACTTTCCCCATCAACCGGCCGGTCCCAATAGCCAATAGAAAATTAAAGTGGGTTTTAGATCTATGGAAGAGCAAACAAAAAATCTTTAGGCAAAAAGGGATCCTTAATCTTAATAGATACTAGAATGAATTCTATTAAAATAAAACCTTTCCCTCCCGGATTCATTATGTTTCTGAATTGTTATATATCTTTTTTTATCTTTACTTCTAAAATGAAAAAAAAAGTTAATAATTTTTTTATTCATTTTTTATATTTTCAATTTCGATTTTATGGGATATTATGTACGAAGAATTTCTCTTGGGAAATCAAAATATATCTTTAGAACTTTCTCAAAAATACTATTGTATATATTTCTATTACTTAGAAAACAAAAATTTTTGAATATTTTATATTATAAAAAAAATTGCCATTGGATTGACTCTTTGAATCTCGACGATTAAAGAGAAAAAGGCTATTATGATTTCAAACAAGCCGCTATGGTGAAATTGGTAGACACGCTGCTCTTAGGAAGCAGTGCTAGAGCGTCTCGGTTCGAGTCCGAGTAGCGGCACAGCCTTTAAAAAATGAAAAAAGGTAATCTAATAGTCCTAGAATAAATAATAATCACAACGAGAAAAATTTAATTCTTAATTTCTATTTCACTCACGATTTGTAATTGAGGGATCTCTTTTCTTTATATATATATATTCTTATGATATTTTTGACTTTAGAGCACCTTTTCAATCATATTTCCTTTTCGATCGTTTCAATTGTAATTACAATTCATTTAATAACTTTAGTAGTCAACGAAATAGTCGAACTAGACGATTCATTAGAAAAGGGTATGCTACTTACTTTTTCCTGTATAACAGGATTATTAAGTATTCGTTGGATTTTTTCGGGGCATTTCCCGTTAAGTGATTTATATGAATCATTAATCTTTCTTTCGTGGAGTTTTTATATGATTCATATGATTCCTTATTTTAAAAACCTTAAAAAAATTGTAAATGCAATAACAGCGCCCGGTGCTATTTTTACCCAAGGCTTTGCTACTTCGGGCTTTTTAGCTCAAATGAAGCAATCCACACTATTAGTACCCGCTCTTCAATCCCAGTGGTTAATGATGCATGTAAGTATGATGATATTGGCCTATGCAGCCCTTTTATGCGGATCATTATTATCAGTAGCCCTTCTAGTCATTACATTTCAAAACAATATAAGCCTTGTTGGTAAAAAAAAACTTTTATTAAACGAGTCTTTGTTCTTCGGGAAGATCCAATACATCAACGAGGAAAACAATATTTTACAAAGCACCTATCTCTTTTCTCTTAGGAATTTTTATAGGTCCCAGTTAATTGAACAATTAGATCATTGGAGTTCCCGTGTTATTAGTCTAGGATTTATCTTTTTAACCATAGGTATCCTTTCAGGAGCAGTATGGGCTAATGAAGCTTGGGGGTCATATTGGAATTGGGACCCAAAGGAAACGTGGGCTTTTATTACTTGGACCGTATTCGCAATTTATTTACATATTAAAACAAATATCAATTTGAAAAGTGAAAATTCTGCAATTGTGGCTTCTCTAGGATTTCTTATTATTTGGGTATGCTATTTTGGGGTCAATTTATTAGGAATAGGATTACATAGTTATGGTTCATTTCTATTAAAAAGCACCTAAATTGAATTGAAGAAAGGACCTAACCTGACGAATACAACTACAGGACAGGGTATATTCCCTATACATATAAAAAAGCAAGTCTCGTCGAGAACCATTTGAATCACTATACTACTTGATTCAAATGGTTCTCACAAACGTCAAACTGTCCGATTTAAATTCTAATTAATTCGTTTTTTTGTGTTACGTAAAAAAGAAAGTTTAAAATGGAAACTATCTATAAAAAAAATTAGATAGAACAGCTTCTACCTTCTCAACTGATAGTGAGAGAACGAAATCTGGGTAAATGCCAATACCTATTACTGGTAGAAAGATAACGAGTGAAACAAATAACTCTCGCGGACCTGAATCAAAAAACGAAGAGTTTGCATTATTTAATAACTTGTATCCATAGAACATTTGGCGTAACATAGATAATAAATAAATAGGAGTTAATATCATTCCAATTGCCATTCCAAAAGTAATTAAGACTTTTGACATGAAAAAAATTTTTTGGCTGGTAATTATTCCAAAAAATACTATTAATTCGGCAAAAAAACCACTCATGCCCGGTAACGCAAGGGAAGCCATCGAAAAAGTGCTGAAAAGTGTGAATATTTTTGGCATTGAAATGGCTATTCCGCCTATTTCGTCGAGATAAACAAGACGTATTCTATCATAACTCGTTCCTGCTAGGAAAAAAAGAGCAGCACCAATCAATCCATGAGAAATTATTTGTAAAATGGCCCCGTTGAATCCCGTATCAGTTATAGAACTAATTCCTATAATTATGAAACCCATATGAGATACAGAGGAATATGCTATTCTTTTTTTTAAATTACGCTGCCCCGGAGATGCTGAAGCTGCATAGATTATTTGCATTGTGCCTACTATCATCAACCAAGGAGAAAAGATAGAATGCGCATGAGGTAAGAATTCCATATTGATCCGAACCAACCCATATGCTCCCATTTTTAATAGGATTCCGGCTAAAAGCATACAAGTACTATAATGTGCTTCTCCATGGGTATCTGGCAACCATGTATGTAAAGGTATAATCGGTGATTTGACAGCAAAAGCAATAAGAAATCCAATATAGAATATTATTTCTAATCCCACAGGATACGATTGGTTAGCTAACGTTTCAAAATTTAATGTTGGTTCATTAGAACCATATAACCCTATACCCAAAACTCCCATTAACAGAAAAACGGAACCCCCTGCAGTGTACAAAATAAACTTTGTAGCTGAATATAGACGTTTCTTTCCTCCCCATATGGATAAAAGTAGATAAACGGGAATTAATTCTAATTCCCACATTAGAAAAAAAAGTAAAAGGTCTCGAGAAGAAAATAATCCTATTTGACCGCTATACATTGCTAACATCAAGAAATGGAATAATTGGGAATCCCGAGTAACTGGCCAAGCCGCTAAAGTAGCTAAAGTCGTGATGAATCCAGTCAGTAAAACGGGTCCTATAGAAAGCCCATCAATTCCCAACCTCCAGTGGAAATCAAAAAAGCGAATCCAGTTATAATCTTCAGCCAATTGTATTAATGGGTCGTCTGGTTGGAAATGATAACAGAATACATAGATTGTTAAGAGGAATTCTAATATACATATACACATAGTATACCATCGAATTACCTTATTACCCCTCTGAGGTAGGAAGAAAATAAATGAACCCGCAAATATAGGTAAAACTACAATTAAGGTTAACCAAGGAAAAGAATTCGTGGTAAAGACAAAATACACTTGGACTAAAAAACCCGTACTCGAATAAGAACAAAATAAGATATATATAGATTTCATTTCGAGCGCGGGTTTTTGTCGGTAAACAAAAATAAAAAGGATTTAAGTGGAGTTTTCTGGAACGTATCAATAAGCTAGACCCATACTGCGAGTTGTTTCATGCCATAAATAAACTCGAACACTCAAAAAATCGGTTGGACAGGCGGATTCGCATCTCTTACAACCAACACAGTCCTCTGTTCTTGGAGCGGAAGCTATTTGTTTAGCTTTACACCCGTCCCAAGGTATCATTTCTAATACATCTGTGGGGCAGGCTCGGACACATTGAGTACATCCTATACATGTATCATAAATCTTTACTGAATGTGACATTGGATCTATACCTTTTTTTTTGAATCTCATTAGTTTCGATCTAGTATAACCCTGTATTGTATGTAAATGAATTACATATGCAAAGACCAGACGAATCGATGATTCACCAGAACTTGTCGAATCAACTTATTTCTGGGTCGGTTTAGAAAAGAGGTCCAAAATACTTTTATTTCTTAGATTTTTGAAGTTCTATATACTTGGTAATCTAATTTGAATTTATAACTCTTCAAATTTATATATTTATATAATAATAATATTAATACTACTTATTCAACAAATTCGCTTGATTAATACGAGTTGATTTTCTGTTACGATAAATTGCGGAAACAATAGCCGGTCCAATAGCTGCTTCAGCGGCTGCAATAGCTATAACAAAGATGGAGAAAATGTTTCCTTTTAGTTGACGACTATCAAAAAAGTCAGAAAACGTTACGAAATTAAGATTAACCGCATTCAATATAAGTTCAAGACACATAAGAGCTCTAACTAAATTTCGGCTTGTGATTAATCCATAGATACCGATAGAAAATAAATAGGCACTCAAAACAAGTACATGTTCGAGCATCATTGAGCAACTCCTTATCAATCTTGATTCATTTCAATATGAACAAAAATATAATTCACTCGAATATACCAAACAAATACAGAGCAAAGAAGTATTTTAGTAATAGATTGACATTCATATTTTATATTATACATCAATTCTATTTGAATTGAACAGAAATGGATACGAAAAAAGAGAAAAAGAATCAAGTTGGATTTGGAGTGACGCGTTTCATTTTCAAGATTTTTAATCTTATTGACGGGCCACGGCAATTGCACCGATCAAAGCAACTAAAAGAATTATCGAAATGAGTTCAAATGGGAGAAAAAAATCTGTTGATAAATGAATTCCAATTTGTTGACTATTATTTATCAAATCTTGTTCTATAATCTGGTTTAATTTTGTAGTCCAAATAATTCCGTACCATGACGTATTTAGAATAGTAGTAATTAATAAAACAAAAATACTGGTACAAACTAACAAAGTAATTCCGTCTCCAAGAGTCCAAAGGCGGAAATTTTTGTCATATTCGAACCCGTTGATGAACATTACAGCAAATATGATTAAAACATTTATAGCTCCTACGTAAATAAGGAGTTGTGCAGAAGCTACAAATTGAGAGTTTGCTAGAATATAGAATAAAGATATACAAACAAGAACCAATCCTAACGAAAAAGCAGAAAAAATGGGATTGGTAAATAATACCACCCCGAGGCCTCCTAATATAAGACCTGATCCCAGAAAGACTAAAAGAAAATCATGTATTGGTCCAGGTAAATCCATTCTATGAAAAAAAGATATAAAAAATCAGATTCTTTCATGATCTTATTGAACTGACCAGGATAAAATAAGTTAAGTTGATCGACTTAAGACACGTTCCTAGTTGGATGCGATTCGAATGGATACGAATTAATGTAGGTACAGTTAGTGTACAAATTGGATTCCTTATCTGAAAGGATAGTTCGAATCTAGTTGAAATCGTTACATAAAAAAATTCCAAGTAAATCTGCAATTTTCATGACCTAATTAGATCAATAGTTGTTATTTTTAGTTTAGTTATTCACAAATTCAAAAACCTGTTAAATTTATATAACAACCTTAGTAATAAAGTAATAAAAAAGGGTTTTTGAATTTATCAAGGCATTTCTTTTTTATTGAATTGAGGCCAATTCAAGATAGTTCGAATTGTGTAATCGTCAATTATTGATATTGGTAAACGGCCTAAAGCAATTTGATTATAATTTAATTCATGACGATCATACGTGGAAAGCTCATATTCTTCAGTCATTGATAAACAATTTGTTGGACAATACTCAACGCAGTTACCACAAAATATACAGATTCCAAAATCAATACTGTAATTAAGCAGTCGTTTCTTTCGAATATCAGTTTCCAATTTCCAATCTACAACAGGTAGATCTATAGGACATACACGAACACATACCTCACAAGCAATGCATTTATCGAATTCAAAGTGGATTCGACCACGAAAACGTTCTGATGTGATCAATTTTTCATAAGGGTATTGAATAGTTACAGGTAAACGATTCGCATGGGATAAGGTAATCAGAAAACCTTGACCAATGTACCTAGCCGCTCGTACTGTTTGTTGACCATAATTCAGGAACCCAGTTACCATAGGGAACATATCCTAAATTTCGATAAAACTTTTTTGTTTGTTTCTTTTTCTTGTTTGGAACAGGTTATCAATCTAGTTACTAGTAAATAGAAAATATTCTATTTTGCTTATCTTATAGTGAAAGGAGTTGGGAAGAAGTTGTTAATAATAAATTACCTAAAGAAATAGGTAAAAGAAATTTCCATCCAAGATTTAATAATTGGTCCATTCTCAGTCTAGGTAAGGTCCATCTTGTTGTGATAGAAATGAACAAGAACAAAAAAGTTTTCGCTAGTGTAATGAAAATATCAATTGTTGTTTCAAAGATTCCATCCCTTGCATTTATTCCAAAAAGGTCAGTAACGAATATGTACGGAATAGAGAAATTCCAGCCTCCCAAGTAAAGAACTGTTACAAATAATGAAGAAACGAGTAGATTTAGATAGGAAGCAACATAAAATAAACCAAATTTAATACCTGAATATTCTGTTTGATAACCTGCTACTAATTCTTCCTCTGCTTCTGGTAAATCAAAGGGCAATCTTTCACATTCGGCTAGAGAAGAAATTATAAAAACGAGAAATCCTATAGGTTGACGCCACAAATTCCATCCCCACAAACCATATTTGGACTGTGCTTCAACTATATCAACTGTACTTAAACTGTTAGATAATTCTAGTCGGTGATAAGATCCCATTTATCATCGCTATTACAGAACCGTACATGAGATTTTCACCTCATACGGCTCCTCGAGGGTCCCGCATAAATCTAAGGATTGCTTCGATATTCTTTAATTTTGAAATTTTTGTAGGATAGATAGAGTCAAAAGTAATCGAAAGGTCCCGAATTAGACCAATGGAATTCTGTCTGCTATACTAAAGGGCTTCTGAATTGATCTCATCCTTTACTTTTTTTTATTTATAAATTTATATATATATATATTCTAATTTATTATATAATTATATACATTTTCATTTTTTTTGAGACTTTATTTAAACCCTTTAGAAAAGACTCTTTTTAGAAATATTAATAGATATATCACCCTATCCTTTTTGATTACAAAAAAATTGATATGAAGTGTAGCTTTCTTAATAGAATTATAGGTTATAGGAATAATAAAAAATTTTGCAATTGCATTCTTTCTATTTTTTCTTCCTTTTTTAGCAAAAAAAGGAAGTAAAGGATTACTTCGTTCCTGATAGTCATTCATTTTATCGGTGGATAGCAACATACTCTGGATCGGAATTCTGGGGAGTACTACTTGATCATTTCTACTAATTTAAAGCCCCAACTAGTATTTCGTTTATGTGGAATTTTTTTCCGATAACTTAAAAAAAAAAGTCTCTATTACTAATCCTTTGTGTACCTTGGTGTTCCTAACCATCCACTCAGTTTTGCTCAATCTTTTCGACAATTCGTATCATGTCATGTATAGTAATACATATAAACGATAGCACGAACTCCAAAGAATGGATCTGTTTAACCCGCTTCAAGTCATGATAACTAATCAACCAGTCTTGGGGTAAATAGCTTTTCTTTACTGCTTCTATTTACTTATCTTCACTTTGGCGTAATTCTTGTACACAGGAAATGAGATTCAATCTTTTTACTGCGAATTTTGAAGCTGTTTTCTTTCACTCATCTAACTATCTGGTTTAGTTCATCAACCCGAAGGTTGAATAAAAAAGAAAGTTCTCTATTCAATGTATTTGAGTTCATTCTTAGAAAACTCTCGAAATAAAAAATTTGTGGAAATTTTATGCCTCAACGAATCACACGTAGAGATATTGATAACACGCATAGAGTTAATGGTATTTCATAACTAATAGATTGGGCAGCAGCCCGTAAACCGCCTAAAAAGGAATATTTATTATTTGATCCATATCCTGACATAAGAAGTCCAATGGGAGCAATACTTGAAATGGCGATCCATAAGAAAACGCCATTACTGAGATCGACTAGAATAAGCCGATAGCTAAAAGGAATTACCGAATAACTTAGTAGAATTGATATGACTGCTATGGAGGGCCCAACACTAAATAAACCCTTATCGCCTTTTGCTGGAAGAAGGTTCTCTTTGAAAAGTAGTTTTGTTCCATCTGCTAGAGCTTGAAGAATTCCCAAGGGGCCGGCATATTCAGGTCCAATACGTTGTTGTATCCCTGCGGATATTTCTCTTTCTAACCACACAATTACTAGTACACCTATTGTTATTCCCAAAATAAGAATCAAAATAGGTACAAGCATCCATATAGTCCCATAGACTTCTTTTAAGGATTCCAATATGGAAAAAGAATTGATAGCTTGTACTCCTGTTGTATCAATTATCATTTCAACGATCAATTTCTCCCATAATGATATCTATGCTACCTAGTATTGTCATAATATCAGCCAATTTCATTCTTTTAACTAACTGAGGAAGAATTTGCAAATTGATAAAACCCGGCGGGCGAATTTTCCATCTCCATGGAAAAGCACTCTGATCTCCTATCAAATAAATTCCTAATTCGCCCTTTGGGGCTTCGACTCTTACATAAAGTTCTTGTCTCGATAACTCAAAGGTGGGGGCGGGCTTTTTACTAATGAATCGATATTCAAAATTATTCCACTCAGTATCTCTTACTCTATTAAAGCGTCGGATTTCTAAATTCTCATAGGGCCCCCCCGGAATGCCTTCTAGAGCTTGCTGAATAATTTTTACAGATTCCACCATTTCGCCAATTCGGATTAAATAACGAGCTAATGAATCGCCTTCCTTCTGCCATTGAACTTCCCAATCAAATTCTTCATAACATTCATAACGATCAACTTTACGAAGATCCCATTGTATTCCGGAAGCCCGTAACATTGGTCCTGACAACCCCCAATTTATTGCCTCTTCTCCGCCAATAATGCCCACCCCTTCGACTCGTTCTAAAAAAATAGGATTTCGCGTAATAAGTTTTTGATATTCAGCAATTGCTGTTAAAAAATACTCACAGAAATCCAAACATTTATCTATCCAGCCATAAGGTAAATCGGCAGCGACTCCTCCGATACGAAAAAAATTATGCATCATTCTCATGCCAGTGACAGCTTCGAATAGATCATATATCAATTCTCTTTCTCTGAAAATGTAGAAGAAGGGGGTCTGTGCACCAATATCCGCCATAAAAGGCCCTAGCCATAATAAATGAGAAGCTATGCGACTCAACTCCAACATAATAACTCGAATATAGCTAGCCCTTTTAGGTACTTGAATATTTCCTAACTGTTCTGGTGCATTTATTGTTATTGCTTCTGTAAACATAGTAGCTAAATAATCCCAACGTGTTACATAAGGCAAATATTGTATAATTGTTCGATTTTCCGCAATTTTTTCCATTCCTCTGTGCAAATAACCTACTATTGGTTCACAATCAACAACATCTTCACCATCTAAAGTAACAATGAGTCGAAGAACGCCATGCATTGATGGGTGGTGAGGCCCCATATTGACTATCATTAGATCTTTTCTTGTAACTGGTCCAGTCATAAGTTTTTTACGTATTTCTTCTTCCATGAATTGCTGAAAACGAAAAGAAGTTCATCAAAATTGAAGATCGCATAAATCAAAGAAAATAATTGTTCAAATTAACGTTTTTTTATCGCTCGAATATTCAATTGGCTGATTAATTCTTTATAACGTACTCTACTTTTTTTTGAAAAATAAGCCAGAAGTCGTTGACGTTTTCCCAAAATTTTCCGTAGACCTCTCTGCGATGAATAGTCTTTTTTGTGTAATTCCAAATGTGAGCTAAGTCTCCGTATCTTATTGGTGAAACAGAATACTTGAAATTCAACAGATCCCTTCTTTTCTTCTTGCGAAATAACTGACATGAATGAATTTTTTGTCATAACTTTAGGAATCCATATAAATAGATATAATTTAATTTCACTTCGTCAATTTTTTTATTAATTTACTTTTTTTATTTTACGAATATGAATTTTACTGATCAGTAATAATAATGCGAGGTATTTTGATCTGGTATACACAAGAATCAATCCGAATTTCCTTATTGATTCATTTTATGATCTAATTGATACGTCATTGAATTAGTATTCATGTATCAAAAAAGGATGTAAGACAAGGCATGTGCGCAGCTATTTATCCACCCGATATATATATATCGTAGGGGAAGACAATTGTATCATCAATCAATTTTCAATCGTGGATACATATGTATCCTTAACATACTGAAACGACTACCATTATGAGTATCAAACCAATAGCGATTCATACAAGCTAAATCTTCTAATCGATAATTGGGCCAAAGAAAGAATTTTAATTTAATTAATTTCATTTTATCTCTATCAAGATCTTTGCTTTCATCCAAAAATTGACCACAGGTTTTTACCTTGTTCCCATTGCAAAATACTGCATTTTTATCCACACAATTACTATTCCTTGAATTGAAACAACTTAGAATTCTCAATTCTCTACGCCGTCTAGACGATAAAATATTTTCAGGAACAAGCAAATCATAATGATTTTTGTTTCTATTTTTCGTCATCATTTGATGTCTTGCAATCGATTCCTCAAAATGATTCTTATCCATATTTTCTCTGTATCTTTTTTGATTATTTTTTTGTTTAATCTCATGAACCAAAGAAATCCTTATGGTTTGATACATAATAAATTCTACATTATGTTTTACAGGTATACGAACTGGTTCGATAATAAATATTCCCTCTTTTAGGATTTTTGAAAGATTCAAATCCCGGATTAGCATTGGATCCAGAGTTAACTCCTCCTTCTTAATAAAGCCGAAACCAGACTTTGTTGTCATTCTGCTTTCCTTTTCCAATTCAAGTACGGACAGCGCATAATCGAATAATTCCATAGTCAAAGGACTCAGCATCCATTTCAATTGCAAAGCAAAAGATCCTTTCATGAACGCATCTAAGTCTATTTCCCAAGTCCAAATGCTTTTGGGTTGATTTTTCGTTCTACCCATTTTCATATCTGATTTCGTATAAAGTTCTTCCATATATTTTTGTTGGTTTGAGAGAACAGATTCAGGGTTCCCTCGGTTTTGGGCATCTGATGCGAGATCTCTTTGACCTATGGTTTTTTTTTCTTCTTGATTCTCTAATTCAAAAGATTTTTTTTCTTTTTCATTTGATAGTATAAGATCCCCCTTTTTCTTTTTAGTGATATTTTTATTTTGACTAACATCTTCATTAAAATGAAAAATAAGTGAATGAATTGGTATAAACCCGGGTTTCATTTTAGATACATTAAAAAATAACTCAAATTGTGGGAATAACCAAGGTATCGGCTTCGATACAGGACGATTTAGTCTTTCTTCATTCATTCCCATCCAATCAAAAAAAGAAAAGAAACCCTTTTGATTGGATGGGTTGATTTCTTTATCGTTATTAATTTTGAGATAAAAAAGACCTTTCGTATCAAAAAATTTTCTATCTGGATTTTTTATATACATAAAATAATCTTTTCTTATAAAATTAGTAATAGGGATACTCCCCCCCGTATCAACAAATTTCGGTTTATGTATGTTGTAATTATATGAGTCCTTCTTATCTTCATAATAAATCGATTGATATGCTAAAAGATCATATCTATACATTTTTTGAAAATGATCGTTTTTATTTATCAATAACGAAACCTTTTCCTCTCTTTCAGATGAATCCCGTTTGATTAAAATTTTTTTTTCAACCCTACAATGTTGATTGACTCTATTTCGCCATTTTTGCGGTACTAATTTAGACCATTTTAGCCCAGATAAATCGTATGTATAATGACTCTTTAACCAATTTTTCCATTGATTCATTCCAGAATTCTGAAGTTTCTTATGCTTTAATTCGGAAGAAATTATTCCTTGTCTTTGAAAATAATCTTTTATTTCATTCTTAAGAAATAAAGACGCTCCGTCATATTGAAGGACAGATCTTAACTTATACAAGTTAATAACCTGGGTTTGTGATAATTTGTAAAATACATAGGCCTGTGACACGAGGGATAATTTAAAAGAAACCTCCGACTTCGTCTGAATCCTATGACGAATACGAGAAGGTGAAAGTTTTTTTTGTATAGTTGAAATACGCTCAATTATCTTTTTCTCTTTTGTATCAAAAAAATATTTTTTTTTTAATTTACGAAAAAGTTTTATAACGACCATGGGCCTATAAAGACTATTAGTAAGATGATTAATGATATATGGAAAGCTCTCTAGAAGGATATACGTGTATATCCTTTCCACGATCCATTTTATAAAATAATGTGATTTACGGATTAATCGATCATTTCTTCTTTTTAATATCTGAAAAAAATTTTTTAGTGATGCTAATTTTTGAGCACCATAACTTGTTTTGTTAGGACTAATATTTATCTTTAGAGTTCGAAATCCATTTTTCTTGTCTTTTGTAATTCTTTCTATTTGATTTCTGATTGTGCTTGTTCTATCAGTCAGATCTTTAATTTTGATTTCTGTCAGTGAATAATTTGTCCAATCCATAGATCGGGTTTGAATGGATGATTCATGAATAATCTGATTATTGATTATAGAATCTTTTTTTATTTCACTCGAATCCTCTCTCAATTTTTGGGGTTCTTTTTGGACCTTTAGAAACAATAATTTTGTTCTTTCTTTGAAACTTTTTAGAGCTCGAAAACTCCATTTTATAATTGCTTTTTGGAGTTTTTTCAAAGGGGGTCCAAAATAATAACGAAACAAAATACCAAGTCCTACGAGAGGAGAACCAAAAGGACGGTCAGTTTCCAGTCCCAAAATCGTTAAAAAAGAAGCAGGAAAGTCCTGCTTTGGATTTGGATCCCTACGAGAAGGTCGTATCTTAGATCGGTGCCAAGGTTTCAGACGGAAAGGAAATCTTATCATTATTTGTATACCCTCTGTGGCCCAGTTTTGAGGAAAAATTCCGTTTCTTCCTGGTTCTAGTACTGGCATACCATTATAGGTGCATATAACATACACTTCTCTATTCATCTCCCTTATATCCTGCTCCCACTCGGACTCTTGGCGTAATAAGAAACGGACAATATTTTTAGCTAGTATCAATGAAGGTAATACAATAGATTGTCTAAGCCTCGACTGAATTAGTAAAATAAAAGCTCTTATTCCATGAGCATAAATAAGGACATCATAGAGGTCTGATATTTTTTCTCGTGTCCTTTCTATTCGTTCCATTTCCGTCTGCCCGTCCCGCCCCTTTTCCATTTCATTGACTTCTTTTTTAATTTCTTCGTAGCTTTTGTTTTCCTCCATGTACATTTTTTTTTTTTTCAACCTCTTTATTCTTTTTGCTACGCTTCCTTTTATACCCTTTCTAAAAATGTCTTGTATTAGGTCGGAAATCTCAATTACTGATAATATGAATGGTTCGAAAAGAACATCCCAAGAAAATCCTACTCTGTCGAAAAAAAGTGGGGAATACGGATATAAGGGAAACATTTTCCCCGTAAGGGTTTTACGTCTTTGAACACGCATAGAACCAATGATTATGTCTCGACGAAAATCCGCTTCATAGGGATAATCTATCATATCCACTTCTTCTATTTCATCAGGCTTCGTCATAGTTTTGATACTAGGGTCGGCATCCTCTGGACCCTGCGTAAAAATAACTATACGTTTCGCTTTCCTCGAGCGAATTTGATGATCTACTATCCACTCTTCCCCCTCTTCCGTTGTTTCAGTTTTTCCGAGTTGTTCTACCTCGCTGAATAATTTGTATGACCATCGGGGGACTTTTTTATTTATTCCAATCGATTTTTTTCGGGTTGTTTTTTCCATGGGAGGAATTATGGCTGTATCGCATATTGTTTGAATGATGGGATCAATTATGACTCTTTCGATTAAAAATTTCAAAACTTTTTCTGGATCTTCTGAATCAATTCGTCTTTGTTCCGGAAATAAAGAAATTCCTTTCCAATTTGATGTTGATTCTTCAGCAAATTCATCGATTAAAAGACTCAATTCTCTTGCTAATGATTTTTGATCCAATGTATATATTTTCTGTCCCAATTTCTCTTCCAATTTCTGGTCCAATTTCTGGACCAATTTCTCTTCCAATGTAGCTATTTTCCCTTCCAATTTCTGATACAATTCTTCAAAATTATGAACATTAAGTTCCTTACCCTTAAAAAGAAGGATACTATGAACTTTATTGAGTTTATTTATCAAATTTGTCTCTATCGAATTTTTGACTGCAGTTTCATTTAGGATTGAAGGTAAAAAAAAATTTTTAATTATTCCACGATAGGATCCGTTTAAGAGAGGATCATATATTTTAGGCAAGTATTCTTCTTTAGTTTTATTATTGCATAATCGAGTCTTTTTTTCGAGTACATCCAGATAAGGAGATCCTCTGTCTAGGGCTTCAATTCTATCTCTAAACTCGTTCCTTAGGCTCCTCCATTTTTTTTCATTGGTATAAATCCAACAATAATAATTGTGCAGTTCATCATAGAAGAATTTATCCAGTTCATCACAGACGGATTTTTTTGTTGTAAAAAAATAAAAATACATTTTTTGTCGTAGCATTTCAAAAAAAGCTGATAAACTGGATGGATATGTAAAAGAAATTCTTCGTTTTCCATCACTTTGACATGTATAAAAAAAATATTGTGACATTTCGTTTCTTACAGCATGTTCGAATCGATAATTTTTTATATATCGCAATGGGCGATTCCATCGTTTATAGTCGAAAAGAAGACTCACTGGGGGTTTTTCAAACCAGAAGAGGTCTTTATCTTCTTCTGTTAAGTGAAAGTGGAATTCATCCTTTGTTTTGTCCTTTCCATTCACTCGGATCCTTTCCGTTTCATCGATTTTGTCCGGATCCTCCCTTTCTTCCGAAAAAAGGGAAGGAGAAGGATCTTCTTCGGTGAATCCCTCT